GGAGGATCCGGACAAACTAGATGAAACGGAAGAGATCCGAGTGAATGGAAAGGAAATACTTAAAGATGAGGAAGATAAAGACCTCTTTTGGTTTGAAAAACCTCTTGTAACTCTTCTTTTCGACTATAAGCGATGGAATCGTCCATTACGATATATAAAAAATGATCGATTTGAAAATGCTGTAAGCAATAAAATGTCACAATATTTCTTTCACACATGTCCAAGTGATGGAAAAAAAATCATATCTTTTACATATCCACCCAGTTTGTCGACTATTGAGGAAATAATACAAAAAAAGATGTCTTTATACACGACAGAAAAAGGATCCCCAGAGGACCTGTATAATAATTGGGTTTATACAAATAAAAAAAAAAAAAACAACTTGAGTAATGAGTTAATAAATCGAATAGAAGCTATAGAGAAGGGGTCTGTTTCAATAGATGTACTTGAAAAACGGATCCGATTGTGCCATGATGAGAATGAACAAAAATGCTTGCCTAAATGGTATGATCCGTTTTTCAACGGACCATATCGTGGAACAATTACAAAGGTTGATTCACAAAACAAAAAAGTAGTAAATTCAAAAGAAGAACATCCGTTTGAAGAGAAAATAAATACTTTTCATTTTAATAGAAAATTGTTATCAACAGACATTGATAATCCTTTTACCTCAATCGGTGAATTTGACGACGAATCGGCGTCTAGTTTTCATTTAAAAGAAATTTTTTTAGATAACGAAGAAAAAAGTCTTGATTCAGAAAATAAAAAAAAAAACTTCAAACAACTCTTTGATGCAATTAAAAACGATTCAAATGATCAAGCGCTTAGAAAACATGAAATTGAGATAGAAAAAATGAATAAAAAACTTCCTCGGTGGTCATATAAATTGATCGATGATTTGGAACAACAGGAAGAAGAAAATCCGGAGGAATCACCGGGTAATCCTGGCATTCGTTCAAGAAAAGCTAAACGTGTAGTAATTTATACTGATAAAGATCAGAATATACATACCGATACTAGTACCAATAGTGATCAAGCAGAAGAAATAGCTTTGATACGTTACTCACAACAATCGGATTTTCGTCGTGATCTAATCAAAGGCTCGACGCGGGCTCAAAGGCGTAAAACCCTTATTTTGGAAATGTTTCAAGCAAACGCGCACTCCCCACTTTTTTTGGACAGACTTAATAAAACATCTTTTTCTTTTTATATCTCCAAAATGAGTATGGATAAAGGGCTGGAATTCAAAACCGCCAATTCAGAAAATGCTGAAAAAATGGAGGCAGCTATTAAAGAAAAAACAGATAAAAGTGATCGATTAGCAATAGCGGAAACTTGGGATTCTGTTACATTTGCTCAACCCATACGGGGTTGTATGTTAGTAGCCCAATCGATTGTTAGAAAATATATAATTTTGCCCACACTGATAATAGGTAAAAACCTCAGCCGTATCTTATTATGGCAATCGCCAGAGTGGGACGAAGATTTTCAAGAATGGAAAAAAGAAATGCACATTAAATGCACCTATAATGGTGTTCAATTATCAGAAACAGAATTTCCCCAAGCCTGGTTGACAGATGGTATTCAGATAAAAATCCTGTTTCCTTTTTCACTAAAGCCTTGGCATAAATCTAAACAAACATCTCTTCAAGTGGATCCAATAAAAAAGAAAGTAAAAAAACAAAATTTTTGTTTTTTAACGGTATGGGGTCGCGAAACTGAACAACCCTTTGGCCCTCCCCGAAAAAACCCTCCTTTTTTTAAACCCATTTTAAAAGAATTAAAAAAAGAAATGAGAAATCGATTTTTGATAGTCCCAAAAACATTAAAAAATGGAACAAAAGGATTTATGAAAGTTGAAAAAGAAAAGACAACATCGATTATCCAAATAGTTTTTTTTTTTAAAAGAAAAATGAAAGAATTTCTATTTGTATTTGTAAAAGTGAATCCTACTCCTTTATTAGGATCACAGAAAATATATGAATCGAACGAAAATGAAAAGAATTCTATCCTAAGTAATAAGATTACCTATGAATCGAACATTCAAAAAAAATCGACGATAGATTTGACAAATTATTCATTGACAGAAAAAAAAATAAAAGATCTGTCCGATCATACAATCATAATCAGAAATCAAATCGAAAGAGTTGCAAAGGATAAAAAAAGAATATTTCTAATTTCAGATAGAAATCCTAGTCCTGACGAAACGGGTTGGTATGAAAAGGAGAAAGGGCGAGAATCCAAAAAAGGTATTTGGCAGATATTAAAAAAGATATTCAAAAAAAGAAGTACGAGATTAATACGCAAATGGTCTTATTTTTTGAAATCTTTGATTCAAAAAATATACATGGAAACTCTTCTATTTACCATTATTAGTACCAAAGACTATGCAAAATTTTTCATTGAATCGATAAAAAAATCTCTCAATAAACATATTTATAATGATGAAAAAGACAAAAGGGTAATTGATGAAACAAATCAAAACACAATTGAATTTATTTCAACTATAAATAGATCATTTTCTAATATTACCAATATTCTTAATAATAGTAATAAGAATTCACTGACTTATTACGACTTATTTTCTTTATCTCAAGCATATGTATTTTTAAAATTATCACAAACTCAAGTTATTAACTTATATCGCTTGGGATCTTTACTTCAATATCACGGAGCATCCACTCTTATCAAGAAGAAAATAAAGGATTACTTAGGAAGCCAGGGAATATTTGATTTCAAATTAAAACAGAAGAAACTTCTGAATTCTGGAATAAATGACTGGAAAAATTGGTTAAGGAGTCATTATCAATATAATTTACCTAAGATTCGATGGTCGAGAATAGTACCACAAAAATGGCGAAATAGAATCAATCAACGTCGTACAATTAAAAAGAAAGGCTCCAAATTTTCGCATTCATATGCAAAAGAAAAAGACCAATTCATTTATTACAAAAAACAAAAGAATTTTAGAATCAATTCATTGACAAATCAAAAAGAAAAATTAAAAAAACATTACAGATATGATCTTTCATCATACAAATATCTTCATTATGAAGATGTGAATAACTCACCACCCATTTCTCGGTCTCCATTCCAAATAAGGGGAGGCCGAGAAATTCCGTATAATTATAATAATTACAACAGACCAAAATCCGAATCATTCTTTTATGTACCAGAAAAAATAGCCATTGATGATTATTTAATAATGGGAGAGTATGTTTTTAATACAGGTAAAAATCTGGATAGAAAATATTTGGATTGGGGAATTCTCAATTTGTGTCTTAAAAAAAATATCAATATTGAATACTGGACTCATATGGATACCAGGACCTTTAGTCAAGACACTAGGACTCGATCCAATGATTATCGAATTGTTGAGAACAAAAATCTTTTTTTTCTTAGGATTCATCAGGAAATCAACCCATCCAATCAAAAAAAAAACCTTTTTGATTGGATGGGAATGAATGAGGAAATGCTATATTATTCCATATCGAGTATCGAGCCTTGGTTCTTTCTAGAATTTGTACTACGATATGATACATATAAGATGAAACCTTGGATCATACCGATCAAATCACTTTTTTTTAATTTTTATGGGAAGGAAAGCATTAGTAAAAACATCAACGTAAATCGAAAGGTAAATCATGATACGTCATCTAATTTTAAAAAGCACCCTGGATTAAAAAATATAAATCAAGAAGAAAAAGAGGGGCAGGGACAAGAAGCTCTTCGATCAAATGCACAAAACCAACAAAAATCTTTTATTGAAAAGGATTACACAGAATCAGACATTCAAAAGCCTAGAAAGAAAGCTCAATCCAAAAATAATAAGGAAACGGGACTCGACTCTTTTTTGAAAAAATATTTGCTTTTTCAATTAAGATGGAATAACTCTTTGAATCAAAAAGTTATTGACAATATCAAAGTGTATTCTCTCCTGCTTAGATTAAAAAATCCAAGAGAAATTGCTATATCCTCTATTCAAAGAGGAGAAATGCGCCTGGATGTAATGCTTTTTCAAAAGGATCTAACCCTTACAGGATTGATAAAGGGGGGACTTTTGGTTATCGAACCAATTCGTCTATATCTAAAATGGGATTTCCTATTTTTTATGTATCAAATTGTAGGTATTTCATTGGTTCATAAGGATAAACAGCAAATTAAAACAAGATGTCGAATAAAAGAATATGTTGATAAGATTGATTTCGACGGATCCATTTTACCATACGGAAAAACTCTTGTGAATGGGCACGAAAAGCATTATGATTTGCTTGTTCCTGAACATATTCTATCTCCTAGGCGTCGTAGAGAATTACGAATTCTAATGAGTTTTAATTCAGGAAAGGGGAATACTATGGGTAGGGGTCCATTCATTTTGAATGGGAAAAGCGTAAGGGATTGTGAACAATTTTTTTATGAAGACAAATATCTTGATACAGATACAAATAAATTCATTCAATTCAAATTATTTCTTTGGCCCAATTATCGATTAGAAGAATTGGCTTGTATGAATCGCTATTGGTTTAATAGTAATAATGGAAGTCGTTTCAGTATGTTAAGGATACGTATGTATCCACGACACAGAATTTTGTAATTGATGGTCAATTTTCTATATATTCATCACTATATCCAGTATAGAAAGGCATGAAGATGTATACACACATATTGTGTTAGATGTCATTCTAAAACAAAAACTGTTTCAATGACGTGCTAATTAAATATAGAAAAGAATTGGCGAAATCCTCTTAATTAAGTCAATTTTCTGTTTCACAGGTTCTAAAAAAAGGCAATCCCCCTATTCGAATTTTGTTGGGATTGAAATTCCATTTGTTAATTTAATTTTTATTTTCTAGAAAATAAAGTAAAATCTATCTATTTGTGTACCCCAAACCAAAAAACGACTATTATTCTTGATCGGTAAAATCCATATATATTTGTGGAAAAAAGAAATTCTTTTCTTTTTTTATTTTATGGTAAAAAATTCATTCATCTCAGCTATTCCGCAAGAAGAAAAAGAAAAAAACAAAGGATCTACCGAATTTCAAATATTGAATTTCACTAAAAGGATACGTAGACTTACTTCACATTTGGAATTGCACAAAAAAGATTATTTATCTCAGAGGGGGCTTCGGAAGATTTTAGGAAAACGTCAACGGCTACTGACCTATTTGTCAAATAAAAATAGAGTACGTTATAAAGAATTAATTGGTCAACTGGATATTCGGGAACCAAAAACTCGTTAATTTGAATTTGAAGATTCGCTTGCATTTTTGGTTTCTAAAATGAGATCTTTAATTTTGATGAACTTTGTTTCGTTTTCAGAAATTTGTAGAATAATGAATCGGGAAAAAACATATGACTGTACCGGCTACAAGAAAAGATCTGATGATAGTCAATATGGGTCCGCACCACCCATCAATGCACGGTGTTCTTCGGCTCATCGTCACTCTAGATGGTGAAGATGTTATTGACTGTGAACCCGTATTGGGTTATTTACACAGAGGGATGGAAAAAATTGCGGAAAATCGAACAATTATACAATATTTACCTTATGTAACCCGTTGGGATTATTTAGCTACTATGTTCACAGAGGCAATAACGGTAAATGCACCAGAGCAGTTGGGAAATATTCAAGTACCTAAAAGAGCTAGCTATATCAGAGTAATTATGCTGGAGCTGAGTCGTATAGCTTCTCATTTATTATGGCTTGGACCTTTTATGGCGGATATCGGTGCACAAACTCCTTTCTTCTACATTTTTAGAGAGAGGGAATTGCTGTATGATCTATTTGAAGCTGCCACAGGTATGCGAATGATGCATAATTACTTCCGTATCGGGGGGGTAGCTACCGATCTGCCTTATGGTTGGATAGATAAATGTTTTGATTTCTGTGATTATTTTTTAACAGGAGTGGTGGAATATCAAAAGCTTATCACGCAGAATCCCATTTTTTTGGAACGAGTTGAAGGGATAGGCATTATTGGTGGAGAAGAAGCAATAAATTGGGGTTTATCAGGGCCGATGTTACGAGCTTCCGGCATCCAATGGGATCTTCGTAAAGTTGATCATTATGAGTGTTATGATGAATTCAATTGGGAAGTCCAATGGCAAAAAGAGGGGGATTCATTATCTCGTTATTTAGTACGAATCGGTGAAATGACGGAGTCCATAAAGATTATTCAACAGGCTCTAGAAGGAATCCCAGGGGGGCCCTATGAGAATTTGGAAGTACGGCGCTTTGATAAAACAAAAGATTCCGAATGGAATGATTTTGAATATCGATTCATTAGTAAAAAGCCTTCCCCCTCTTTTGAATTGTCTAAACAAGAACTTTATGTAAGAGTAGAAGCCCCAAAGGGAGAATTGGGAATTTTTTTGATAGGGGATAATAGTGTTTTTCCCTGGAGATGGAAAATCCATCCGCCCGGTTTCATTAATTTGCAAATTCTTCCTCAGCTGGTTAAAAGAATGAAATTGGCCGATATCATGACGATACTAGGTAGTATAGATATCATTATGGGGGAAGTTGACCGTTGAAATGATAATTGATACGACAAAAGTACAAGCTATCAATTCTTTTTCCAGATCGGAATCTTTAAAGGAGGTCATAGGGCTCATATGGATGGTTGTCCCTATTTTGATTCTTGTATTGGCAATAACAATAGGAGTACTCGTGATCGTGTGGCTAGAAAGGCAAATCTCCGCGGGGATACAACAACGTATCGGTCCTGAATATGCCGGTCCCCTGGGAATTCTTCAAGCTATAGCGGACGGAACTAAACTACTTTTCAAAGAGGATATCCTCCCATCTAGGGGGGATATTCGTTTATTCAGCATTGGGCCATCTATAGCTGTCATCTCCATAATACTAAGTTATTCAGTAATTCCTTTTAGTTATCACCTTGTTCTAGCCGATCTTGGTATAGGTGTTTTTTTATGGATTGCCGTTTCCAGTATAGCTCCTATTGGGCTTCTTATGTCAGGATATGGATCAAATAATAAGTATTCCTTTTCAGGTGGTCTACGAGCTGCTGCTCAATCAATTAGTTATGAAATACCATTAACTCTATGCGTATTATCAATATCTCTACGTGTGATTCGTTGGAACATACATCAACCTTTATTTCCTTTCTTTATTTCTAGGAAATAAATGGAATGTATTGAATAAATATCTTTATTTTTTTATTCAGCATTAGGGTCGATGAATTAAACCCGATAGTTATATGAGTGAAACAAAACGGCTTATAAATTAGCAGTAATAGGATTAATTCTCATTCCCTATGTACAGGAGTAAAATTAAAGTACACATAAGCAGTATAAATGGGTTACCCCAAGGTTGGTTGATTAATCATCATGCCTTGAAGCGGGTACAAAAAAAGAAAAACAGTATCAAGTTTTTACAATTTTTCTGTATTACTATACAGGGACAGGTAATCGGTTAAAAATGGGTGGACAGTTAGGAACACCAAGATACGCAAAGGATTAGTAATGGAGATAATATAAGGTATCCAAAGAAGTATTTTTAGATAAAAGGAATCATAATGAGGACTTTAAGTTGGTAGAAATGACCAAGCAGTACTTCCCCCCGATTCCGATCCAGAGTATGTTCCTATCCACTGATGAAAGAAATGACTATCAGGAACGAAGTAATACCTTATTTCATTTTCTTTTAGAGGAAAAACAACCCTTCTGAGAAAGAAGAAAAGGAACGAAATAAATGGAAGAAATGGAATACAATAAAAAAAAGAAATCTTTTTTTTTATTTTCACTTTTTCTTTTCCTCGTATAATTCATACAGATATGATTATTATCATGATTCATAGAACTGGTGCAGTGTCTAATGATTTTTCGTAATATAAAGAAATAAGTCAAAATATTTATTGATGCAAGGCATATACTATTGAAAGATTCAGTTATTACTGAAACAAAGATAAATAGATAATTAAAAAAAAATATTAAATATTATGAAATAAGATATGAGATCAATTCAGAAGCATTATTATTAATATAGCAAACAGAATTTCATTGGTCTAATTTAATTAGGAACTTTACGATACATTTTTATTCTATCTAATCGACAAAAGCATGCGCAGGTAACGCCGAATTAGATTTATTTGCGACCATTGAGGAGCCGTATGAGGCGCGGGTCTCATGTACGGTTCTGTAATAGCGATGGGAGAGCAGTAATGTTATCATCGACTATGATTATCTAACAGTTCAAGTACAATTGATATTGTTGAAGTACAATCCAAATATGGAATTTTGGGATGGAATCTTTGGCGTCAACCCGTAGGGTTTATAGTTTTTCTAATTTCATCCCTAGCAGAATGTGAAAGATTGCCCTTTGATTTACCAGAGGCAGAAGAAGAATTAGTTGCAGGTTATCAAACCGAATACTCAGGTATCAAATTTGGTTTATTTTATGTTGCTTCTTACCTAAATCTACTAGTTTCTTCATTATTTGTAACAGTTCTGTACTTTGGGGGGTGGAATCTTTCTATTCCGTACACATCCTTTTTTGGACTTTTTGGAATAAATCAAACCAGCGGAGTTTTTGGAACAACAATGGGTATGTTTATTACACTAGCCAAAACTTATTTATTCCTCTTCATTTCGGTTGCAACAAGATGGACTTTGCCTAGAATGAGAATGGATCAACTATTAAATCTCGGATGGAAATTTCTTTTGCCTATTTCTCTAGGTAATTTTTTATTGACAACTTCTTTCCAACTCCTTTCGCTGTAACAAAATAGTAAGTTGTTCAGAGAGTTAGAAACCCTCTCAAGAGAAAGAAATGGAAAAATATCATGAATATCAGCGAAGATGTTCCCTATGATAACTGGGTTCATGAATTATGGTCAACAAACAGTACGAGCCGCAAGATACATTGGTCAGAGTTTCACGATTACCTTATCCCACACGAATCGGTTACCTGTAACTATTCAATATCCTTATCAAAAATCAATCACATCAGAGCGTTTCCGCGGCCGAATCCACTTTGAATTTGATAAATGTATTGCTTGTGAAGTATGTGTTCGTGTATGTCCCATAGATCTACCTGTTGTAGATTGGAAATTCGAAACGGATATTCGAAAGAAAAGGTTGCTAAATTATAGTATTGATTTTGGAATATGTATATTTTGTGGTAATTGCGTCGAGTATTGTCCCACAAACTGTTTATCAATGACTGAAGAGTATGAACTTTCTACTTATGATCGTCACGAATTGAACTATAATCAAATTGCTTTGGGTCGCTTACCAATATCAGTAATTGGAGACTATACAATTCAAATAAACAATTATGAATTGGACTCATATAAAAAAACGACAGGCAAACCTCTAGATTCAGAAAAGATTACCAATTAATTACTAAGACTCTGTTTGTTTTGATGGAAAAAAAAGGGAGGGGGGGTTCTTTTTGGATGGTTAAGCAGTAACCACAAAAATCTGTATTTTTCATTTTTATTTATTTATTTATTTTATGATAATTGTGACTTGAATCTAGAATAGGTTCATATATCTGCGACAATTTCGAAATTTACAAACCATCCCGAACTACCCTTTCAGACAAGAAAGCGGGATTGGTGCATGAATGTGTCTGCATGAATTCACATCGCATTAAGATTCCATTAAGAACGTATTACATAGAATAATAAAAAGGGGCAATCTCCTTTTCCTGAATCAATCATTAGGATCATGAAATATTTCTACTTTTTATTCTTTATTCTATTTCACATAATGGGTTTACCTGGACCAATACACGATATTCTTTTAGTATTTTTGGGGTCGGGTATTGTATTAGGAAGTCTAGGAGTAATATTACTTACCAATACAATCTATTCTGCTTTTTCTTTGGGTTTAGTTCTTGTTTGTATATCCTTATTTTATATTCTATCTAATTCCTATTTTGTAGCCGCCGCGCAGCTCCTTATTTACGTGGGAGCCATAAATGTTTTAATAATATTTGCTGTGATGTTTATGAAAGGTTCAGAATATTCCAAAGATTTTTCTATTTGGACTGTTGGGGATAGGGTTACTTCATTAGTTTGTACAAGTATATTTTTTTCATTAATTACTACTATCTTGGATACGTCATGGTACGGTATTATTTGGACTACAAGATCAAACCAGATTATGGAGCAAGACCTTTTAAGTAACGTTCAACAAATTGGAATTCATCTAGTAACCGATTTTATTCTTCCATTTGAACTTATTTCAATAGTTCTTTTAGTTGCTTTGATAGGTGCAATTGCTATGGCTCGTCAGTAATGAACATTACATTTTATTTTTTTTCTAAGAAAAAAGACAAATATTTGTCTTTTTTTATAGAAAAAAATTTCTCTCAGCCCTTTTTCACACCGTTTCTATATTTTTTTCACATTGTTTCCATATAGAAAGTGGAAACTTTCGTTCTATCCATTACCAATATTTTTCTGTCCCATACCTTTTATACGCGAGTTGAATCAACCAAATCGGTGAAATTGTTATTCATATTGAAATGAATCGAGATTGATGAGGAGTTGGTTAATGATGCTCGAGCATGTACTTTTTTTGAGTGCCTATTTATTTTCTATCGGTATTTTTGGATTGATTACAAGTCGAAACATGGTTAGAGCACTTATGTGCCTTGAGCTTATTCTGAATGCGGTTAATCTAAATCTTGTAACATTTTCTCATTTATTTGATAGTCGTCAATTAAAGGGCGACATTTTTTCTATTTTTGTTATAACTATTGCAGCTGCTGAAGCAGCTATTGGACTGGCCATTGTTTCATCAATCCATCGTAACAGAAAATCAACTCGTATCAATCAATCCAATTTGTTAAATAAATAGTCATAATAATCGAAATAAAGAGAAATATTAATCTATCCTATCTATAGATAAAAAATTTTATAATTCAAGAACTTCAGTTAGTATGTACATGTATCAGTCATATGATCATGTTTCCTAAAACGTAGGAAATCAAAGTATCTTGGACCTTTCTCATGAGCAGATTTAGAAGTCGATTGAATATGAAAAAAAAAAAAGATTCTGATACTTTACTGATTCGTTTGGTATCTACAATAAATGATTTTTTTATTAATGATATACCAGATCGAAAATTGAAAACGCTCAAAAACTCAATAGACCCAATGTCGCACTCAGTAAAAATTTATGATACATGTATAGGATGTACTCAATGTGTACGAGCCTGCCCCACGGATGTGTTGGAAATGATACCTTGGGACGGATGTAAAGCTAAGCAAATAGCTTCGGCTCCAAGAACAGAGGACTGTGTAGGTTGTAAAAGATGCGAATCCGCCTGTCCAACGGATTTCTTGAGCGTTCGAGTTTATTTATGGCATGAAACAACTCGCAGCATGGGTCTAGCTTATTGATACGTTTTAAAAAAATTCGACTTGAATCCATTTGATTCCTCTTTACCGAGAAAAATCCGCACTCGATTTTTTTTGTCGAGTGCGGATTTTTTTGGACAAAACCTATCTTGTCTTTACTACGAGTAATTTTCCTTGGTTAACAATAATTGTTGTTTTTCCGATATTCGCGGGTTTATTCATTTTCTTTCTGCCACATAGAGGGAATAAAGTGGTACGGTGGTATACAATTTCTATATGTTTATTAGAACTCCTTCTAACAACCTATGTTTTTTGTTATCATTTCAAATTGGACGATCCGTTAATTCAATTGGAGGAGAATTATAAATGGATAACCATTTTTGATTTTCACTGGAAACTGGGAGTTGATGGGCTTTCCATAGGACCCATTTTACTGACAGGATTCATCACTACTTTAGCTACCTTAGCGGCCTGGCCAGTTACTCGATATTCGCGATTGTTCTATTTCCTGATGTTGGCAATGTACAGCGGTCAAATAGGCTCATTTTCTTCTCGAGACCTTTTACTTTTTTTCCTAATGTGGGAGTTAGAATTAATTCCTGTTTACCTTCTTTTATCTATGTGGGGGGGGGGGAAACGCCTTTACTCAGCTACAAAGTTTATTTTGTACACAGCAGGAGGTTCCATTTTTCTTTTAATAGGAGTTCTGGGTATGGGCTTATATGGTTCCAATGAACCAACATTAAATTTGGAAACATTAGCTAATCAATCATATCCCCTAGCATTGGAAATAATATTCTATATTGGCTTTCTTATTGCTTATGCTGTCAAATTACCAATTATACCTCTGCATACATGGTTACCGGATACCCATGGAGAAGCACATTACAGTACATGTATGCTTCTAGCCGGAATCTTATTAAAAATGGGAGCATATGGGCTGATTCGGATCAATATGGAATTATTGCCTCATGCCCATTCTATATTTTCTCCTTGGTTGATTCTAGTAGGGGCTATTCAAATAATCTATGCAGCTTCAACCTCGCTTGGTCAACGCAATTTAAAAAGGAGAATAGCCTATTCTTCTATATCTCACATGGGTTTCACAATTATTGGAATTGGTTCTATAACTGATACGGGACTTAATGGAGCCCTTTTACAAATAATTTCTCATGGATTTATTGGTGCTGCACTTTTTTTCTTGGCAGGAACAAGTTACGATAGAATACGTCTTGTTTATCTCGACGAAATGGGGGGAATAGCTATCCCAATGCCTAAAATATTTACCATGTTCAGTAGTTTTTCAATGGCTTCTCTTGCATTGCCAGGAATGAGTGGTTTTGTTGCGGAGTTGGTAATATTTTTTGGAATAATTACCAGCCCACAATATCTTTTAATCCCCAAAATTGTAATTACTTTTGTAGTGGCTATTGGAATGATATTAACTCCTATTTATTCATTATCTATGTTACGGCAGATGTTCTATGGATACAAGCTATTCAATTGCAAAAAGTCTCATTTTTTCGATTCTGGACCACGAGAACTTTTTATTTCAATCTGTATCCTTTTACCTGTAATAGGTATTGGTATTTATCCAGATTTTGTTCTCTCGTTATCAGTTGACAAGGTAGAAACGATTTTATCTAATTATTTTTAATTAATTAAAAATAAAATATTAAATATTATAAAAATATAAATAAATGAAAAAAAAAAAGTTTTCATGAATAATATGTAAAATGAAGTAAAAAAAAAACTCCTGTGATATTTAAAAGGAATTGCCGTAAATAAAAAAATGAAAAGAAAAAAACATCATGAATTAAAATAAAATCAAATACATCGGAAGTTTTTGAGAACCATTAAATTCGAATTTAATGGTTCTCAAAAACTCGCAAAACTTTCGTTATATATGATATGGAACAGTGTTCTTATGTATTTATCAAGTCATTTTTTTCTTTAATTAGAGGTGAATGCACCATAACTATGCAGTCCTATTCCTAATAGATTTACTCCGAAATAACATATCCAAATAATAAGAAATCCAATCGAAGCTACAATCGCTGAATGCATATCCTGCAAACGTTGATTTGTTCTCGTATGTAAATAAATAGCGAATATGGTCCAAGTAATAAATGCCCAGGTTTCCTTGGGGTCCCAATTCCAATAAGATCCCCACGCCTCGTTCGCCCATACTGCTCCTGATAGAATACCTATGGTTAACAAAGTAAATCCTAGATTAATAATCCGATAACTCCAATGATCCAACTGTTGAGTCAATTGATATTTATGATAATTTTTAAATGAAAGAAAAGAAGTGTTTTGTAAAAAACTTTTTTTCTTTTTTAAAGGACGTACTTCGCTAAGTAAAAATGACTCAATTAAAAAAGAAAATGAATTCATTTTCTCCAAGATTTCTATGTTTTTTCGAAATGTAATAACTAAAAGAGATACTGATAATAAGGATCCGCACAAAAGGGCTCCATAACTTAATAACATCATACTTACGTGCATCATTAGCCATTGAGATTGTAGAGCGGGTACTAGTATTGCGGGTCGATGCATTTCATTTAAAATACCTGAAGTTGCAAAGGCTTGGCAAAAAATAGCACTTGGAGCCGTAATTGTGCTTAAATCATTTTGATGGTTCCATATTTTGGAAAACATATGAATAGTGGAGAAACCCCATGAAAGGAACATTAATGATTCATATAAATTACTTAACGGTAAATGTCTTGAATAAACCCAACGAGTAATTAATAAACCTGTTATGCAAAAAGAGGTAGTTATTATGCCCTTTTCTAACGAGTTACATAGTCCTATAATTCCAGGAACTAATAATTTTATTAAATGAACCGAAATCACAATGGAAATAATCGAAAAAGAGATGTGAGTTAATACATGTTCTAAAGCTATAGATATCATATAATAATGATTATATTCATTAATGTAATTCAATAAATAAAAAAGACTTTCTTAGAATCAAATTAGGATAGAAGAAAAAAATGCAAAATCGAATTTTCTATAGGATCTAATCTATTGTGCTCTCTTTCTTTTTTTTTATTAGGGGGGTGCCGCCACTCGGACTCGAACCGAGATGCTCTAGCACTGCTTCCTAAGAGCAGCGTGTCTACCAATTTCACCATAGCGGCTTGGTCAAAATTATAATAGCACATATTCGATTTAATTGTCTAGATTGATGGAATCAATGCAATTTCTTTTTGTAAACATTTGAATTGATGAATCCAACAAATTTTCAAATATAAATTTGAACGTTGAATAATACTTACCTTAGCTTTTGTATGGTCTTATGTTAAAAACGAAAGAAAAAGGAGTGGAGTATTTCACATATCATAAGTTAACCCGTTCCGGTTAGACTGAGATTATTACGACACCCTTCTCCTTATTGAATCGAATTAAGAATTTTTTTTTTTCTGTTTCTGTTTTTTATGCCTTAATTCTTATTTTATTTATCTCTTTCATAAACAAATACAAAATGGAAAATGGAAAAAGAAAGACAGATTCTTTTTTAATGAAAAAAAAAAGAGTTTCAACCTGATATGATTTCAATCCTAGCGTACTTATACAACCTTTTAGAACCTTTCGATTAGAGTATTTAAAATATGAAATTTATCTCTAAGAAAATAGACATATATCCCCCTATATACATATATAGATTATAGGTAGATAAATAGGAATAGAATCCATATTGATCTATTTATAGATCAATATGGAGATTTCATCTAGATCCATAAAAAACAGAAAAAAATAAAACTTTTTTAAAAAGAGATAATACTTTTTCTAAAACCCCGTTAGACAGATAAATTTTCATTCTACATATCAAAATACCCCGGAAAATCCCCTTTATATGGATTGAAAGTTGGAATTAATGTAAATTATTCATTTTATTTATAATAAGTCGTCGACTTTCTAATTCATAGAGTCAGATTTATTGCTTATTTTTTTGTAACACAAAAAAACTCTTTGAACGTCCAGTAGAAATGGATTTAGCTAAGGAAAAAGCCCTTTTTGCCTCCCAATATCCCCGTTTTTTCCAAATATTTCTACGAATACGTTTTTTTGATATAGAAGTACGTTTCTTTGGAACCGCCATTTCAAAGATGTTAGTTATTTTTCTTTTATAGTTATATGTGAAAGACATGTATTATTCAAAAAGGATTCTTTTTCTATTGATCATCTATATTTATTCCATACTGAATACTTCGTTCGTTTATATCTTAAAGATAGGCGCATATTCGAATAGAATATTCTTAAGAAAAAAAAAAATAGAAGAAAAGGGTATGTTTCTTTATTTAATAGAATGCAATCCTTTTCACATCTCTATTATATGGAATAATGCGAAAAGAAAGAAAAATTCGTATTCATTGGTACCTTGATATCTTTATATGGGTCCATGTCTATGGGATCCATTTAATTGAAGTGCAACCAATTCCCCTTTCTTATAAATAGAAAGAAAAAGATTCTAATTAATGTCTTAGTTGATTCCTATACTGTTGCCTTATATTTTTTAAGATAGAAAGGTTTAGATTACGATAAGAACCCTTACCTATACTAAATGAAGAAAACGATAATAAAACACTTTTCTATTAATTGATCATTCTCGAAGATAAAGTACTTCTAGTCTAATTAGAATGAAATAAGACTAGAAATAAATTTCTTAAAGAATACATTTTCTTTTTGAAAAAGTAATTTTAGTAAAAATACATCTTAGTTCTATCTAAAATTATGAATACACTAGTCATAAGATTTCAAAAAAAAAAAGAAAACACAGGTTTCTTTGATTAGGATAAAAAAAGCCAATCAATTAGTTTTACAATAAATTCGACAATGACTATGAATAAAATATGATTAAATTTAGCCATCTTGGGTAGAGTCGAGCTTTTGTTGGATATCATGTCCCCGAATCATTCCCTTTTATGTTATTTTTTTCTTACTATAAATATAAAGAAAAGGTATAAATCGGCATCTAACTAATAAACTAAGAGAATAGACGAGCGATTGAAAATTTCATACTCTCTCTTATTATATTATTTTATTATCTTATTATATTATTTTATTAATTAATATAATATTAATATTTATATTATGAAATAATAACAATTAACCCTATTTTTCAAATTAAAAAAATAACCAAGCAACGCGATTCCTCTATTTGTTTCTTTTTTTTTATCTCACTATAGATGGATTCTATAGATTGATTCTTTTTATTTAATTCTTTTTATTTAATTATTGTTACTATTGTAAATGTAAAGATAAGAGCTGGTGAGTCAGAAGCAATTAATAAGAAAAAAAAAATTGGATTTTCCTATGGAACGTACATACCCATATGCGTGGATCATACCTTTTATTCCACTCCCGGTTACTGTGTTAGTAGGATTAGGACTTCTATTTGTTCCGAATGCAACAAAAAATCTTCGCCGTATGTGGGCTTTTATTAGTATTTTATTATTAAGCATAGCTTTACTTTTTTCGATCGATATATCCATTCAACAAATAAGGGGCAGCTCCGTTTGTCAATATCTATGGTCTTGGACCATAAATAATGATTTTTCTTTGGAGTTTGGCTACTTGATTGATTCGCTTACTTCTATTATGTTAATACTAATCACTACTGTTGGAATCATGGTTCTTATTTATAGTGATAATTACATGTCTCATGACCAAGGATATTTGAGATTTTTTGCGTATCTGAATTTTTTCAATGCTTCCATGCTTGGATTAGTTACTAGTTCCAATTTAATACAAATTTATATTTTTTGGGAACTTGTAGGAATGTGCTCTTATTTACTAATAGGTTTTTGGTTCACACGACCCATTGCAGCAAATGCTTGTCAAAAAGCCTTTGTAACTAATCGTGTAGGGGATTTTGGTTTATTATTAGGAATCTTAGGACTTTATTGGATAACGGGCAGTTTTGAATTTCGGGATTTATTCAAAATTTTCAATATCTTGGTCCATAATAATACAATAAATCTTTTTTTTGCAGCTCTGTGTGCCTCTCTATTATTTCTTGGTGCAATTGCGAAATCCGCACAATTCCCTCTTCATGTATGGTTGCCTGATGCAATGGAAGGTCCTACGCCTATCTCCGCTCTTATACATGCTGCGACTATGGTCGCAGCGGGAATTTTTCTTGTTGCTCGACTTTTTCCTCTTTTTATCGACTTACCATACATAATGTATTTGATTTCTTTGATAGGCATAATCACAGTATTATTAGGAGCTACTTTAGCTCTTGCGCAAAGAGACATTAAGAGAAGTTTGGCCTATTCGACAATGTCACAATTGGGTTATATTATGCTAGCTATGGGGATAGGTTCTTATCGAGCTGCTTTATTTCATTTGATTACTCATGCCTATTCGAAAGCATTATTGTTTTTGGGATCCGGATCCATTATTCATTCTATGGAACCCATAGTTGGATATTCGCCAGACAAAAGTCAGAACATGGTTCTTATGGGTGGTTTAACAAAATATGTGCCAATTACAAAAACCACTTTTTTATTAGGTACACTCTCTCTTTGTGGTATTCCACCTCTTGCTTGTTTTTGGTCAAAAGATGAAATTCTTAATGATAGCTGGTTATATTCACCAATTTTTGCGATAATAGCTTATTCCACAGCTGGTTTAACCGCATTTTATATGTTTCGAGTATATTTACTTACTTTTGATGGACATTTGCGCATTCATTTTACAAATTTGAATGGAGCTAAAAGCCGTTCACTCTATTCAATATCTATATGGGGAAAAGAAGAATCAAACTTGAATAATCAAAATTGTTTTTTATCAGAAATCAACAAAAATGATGAAAAGGTTTTCTTTTTTTCAAAAAAAACATATAAAATAGGTAATTCCGCGAAAAACATAATGTTCTCTTTTAGTATTTATTTTGGTAATGAAATTCTTTTTCCATATCCACATGAATCGGACAGTACCATGTTATTATCAATATATGTATTGGGTCTGTTTACTTTGTTCGTTGGATTCATAGGAATTCCTTTGGATCAAGGAATCATTTATTTTGATATATTATCAAAATGGTTAACTCCATCAATAAACCTTTTGCATAAAAATTCACATTATTCTGTAGATTGGTATGAGTTTGTGATAAATGCCATTTTTTCAGTTAGTATAGCATTGTTTGGAATATTCATAGCGTCTTTTTTATATGGGTCTGTTTTTTCATCTTTTCGAAGTTTGAACTTAATTAATTCATTTGAAACAAAAGGCCAAAAAAGCATTTTTTTAGACCGAATTCTAAATGTAATATACAATTGGTCATATAATCGTGGTTATATAGACAACTTTTTCACACTCTATTTAACTAGAAATATAAGGAAGTTGTCCGAACTAACCCATTCTTTTGACAAACGGCTGATTGATGGAATTACCAACGGGGTTGGTGTTGCGAGTTTTTTTGTGGGAGAGGGCATAAAATATGTAGGAGGGGGGCGAATTTCTTCTTACTTGTTTGTGTATTTATCTTATGTATCAATCTTTTTAGTAGGAATTTACTACTTTTTTGTTTTGTGAATCAACCTTTGTAATTGTTCCACGATATGGTCCGTTGAAAAACGGATCATACCATTTAGGCAAGCATTTTTGTTCATTCTCATCATGGCACAATCGGATCCGTTTTTCAAGTACATCTATTGAAACAGACCCCTTCTCTATAGCTTCTATTCGATTTATTAACTCATTACTCAAGTTGTTTTTTTTTTTTTTATTTGTATAAACCCAATTATTATACAGGTCCTCTGGGGATCCTTTTTCTGTCGTGTATAAAGACATCTTTTTTTGTATTATTTCCTCAATAGTCGACAAACTGGGTGGATATGTAAAAGATATGATTTTTTTTCCATCACTTGGACATGTGTGAAAGAAATATTGTGACATTTTATTGCTTACAGCATTTTCAAATCGATCATTTTTTATATATCGTAATGGACGATTCCATCGCTTATAGTCGAAAAGAAGAGTTACAAGAGGTTTTTCAAACCAAAAGAGGTCTTTATCTTCCTCATCTTTAAGTATTTCCTTTCCATTCACTCGGATCTCTTCCGTTTCATCTAGTTTGTCCGGATCCTCCTGTTCTTCCGAACAAAGAGAAGGGTCTTCTTCGGTGGATCCTTCTTGTTCCTGTTTAGTCCCCTTCGTTTCGGAAGTCGTTTCTATTTCTACATCTGTTTCTTCCTCACTTTCCCCTCTTTCTTCCATTTCTGAGGTTTCTTTCAGTTTTTTAGTAACAATAGGCGATGGCATTCTGCCTAAATAGTAGACAGAGGTGATAAATAAGAGAATACTAAAGATTCGAGCCATAGAATTTCTCAATTCTGACACAAGGTACTTATTAGATCGAATAAGTACATTAGATTGAATAGAATGATTTTGCCGTATCCAGGATAATACCAATCCAACCCATTTCATGAATAAAATGTGACCAATTAACCAACCAACAAAACTACTTGTTACAAATAAGATCTTATTGTTGCATCGAAACAGATAAATGTTGACTAATCTGGCTAACGTTGAGCTTGGTAAAATGAAATGGTTGAATAATTGAAAAATGAGATTATTCAGGAATACACATTGAATGCTGAGATTACGCATGGAATTTCTGGTAGTAGATCCATAATCCAAAAAGTGTTT